TTCGACATATTTCACTTTATTATAATTATGAGAATCAATCCTACTACTTCTAGCCCTGCGGTTTCCACACTTGAAGAAAAAAAACTAGGGCGTATCGCTCAAATTATTGGCCCAGTACTGGATGTCGTTTTTCCCCCGGGCAAAATGCCTAATATTTATAACGCTTTGGTAGTTAAGGGTCGAGATACTGTCGGTCAGCAAATTAATGTGACTTGTGAGGTACAACAATTATTAGGAAATAATCGAGTTAGAGCTGTAGCTATGAGTGCTACAGATGGGCTGATGAGAGGAATGGAAGTGATTAACACGGGAGCTCCTCTAAGTGTTCCAGTCGGCGGAGCTACTCTCGGGCGAATCTTCAACGTTCTTGGAGAGCCTGTTGATAATTTAGGTCCTGTAGATACTCGCACAACATCTCCTATTCATAGATCTGCGCCTGCCTTTATACAGTTAGATACGAAATTATCAATCTTTGAAACAGGTATTAAGGTGGTAGATCTTTTAGCTCCTTATCGCCGTGGAGGAAAAATCGGACTATTTGGGGGAGCTGGAGTAGGTAAAACAGTACTCATCATGGAATTGATCAACAACATTGCCAAAGCTCATGGAGGCGTATCCGTATTTGGCGGAGTAGGAGAACGTACTCGTGAAGGAAATGATCTTTACATGGAAATGAAAGAATCCGGAGTAATTAATGAAAAAAATCTTGCAGAATCAAAAGTAGCTTTAGTCTATGGTCAAATGAATGAACCGCCGGGAGCTCGTATGAGAGTTGGTTTGACTGCCCTAACTATGGCGGAATATTTCCGGGATGTTAATGAACAAGATGTGCTTCTATTCATCGACAATATCTTTCGTTTTGTCCAAGCAGGATCAGAAGTATCCGCATTATTAGGGAGAATGCCTTCTGCAGTGGGTTATCAACCTACCCTTAGTACAGAAATGGGTTCTTTGCAAGAAAGAATTACTTCTACCAAAGAGGGATCTATAACTTCGATCCAAGCAGTTTATGTACCTGCGGATGATTTGACCGACCCTGCTCCTGCCACTACATTTGCACATTTAGATGCTACTACCGTACTATCAAGAGGATTAGCTGCCAAGGGTATTTATCCAGCAGTAGATCCTTTAGATTCAACGTCAACTATGTTACAACCTCGGATCGTTGGCGAGGAACATTATGAAACTGCGCAAAGAGTTAAGCAAACTTCACAACGTTACAAAGAACTTCAGGACATTATAGCTATTCTTGGGTTGGATGAATTATCCGAGGAGGATCGTTTAACTGTAGCAAGAGCACGAAAAATTGAGCGTTTCTTATCACAACCCTTCTTCGTGGCAGAAGTATTTACTGGTTCTCCAGGAAAATATGTTGGTCTTGCAGAAACAATTAGGGGGTTTCAACTGATCCTTTCCGGAGAATTAGATGGTCTGCCCGAGCAGGCTTTTTATTTGGTGGGTAACATCGATGAAGCTACCGCGAAAGCTATGAACTTAGAAGTGGAGAGCAATTTGAAGAAATGACCTTAAATCTTTGTGTACTGACTCCTAATCGAATTATTTGGGATTCAGAAGTGAAAGAAATCATTTTATCTACAAATAGTGGCCAAATTGGTGTATTACCGAACCACGCCCCTATTGCCACGGCTGTAGATATAGGTCTTTTGAGAATACGCCTCAACGACCAATGGTTAACGGTGGCTCTGATGGGTGGTTTTGCTAGAATAGGGAATAATGAGATCACCATTTTAGGAAATGATGCGGAGATGAGTACTGACATTGATCCGCAAGAAGCTCAACAAACTCTTAAAATAGCTGAAGCTAACTTGAGTAGAGCTGAGGGTAAGAGACAAGTGATTGAAGCGAATCTAGCTCTCAGACGAGCTAGGACACGAGTAGAGGCTGTCAATGTTATTTCCTACTAGTCAATACATCAAAATAATCAAAAGAAGTTTTTTAGAAGTTCTTTATTATACACCACATTTAGATTCTGCCAATTGAAGACAATCAAGTCTAATCTGATACAACGAAAAAAGGAGGATGGGTAGAAAAACTTATTAGATACCGGAGTCAATGCAATGGTATCTAATAAGTTCTACCTACTATTGGATTTGAACCAATGACTCCTGCCGTATGAAAGCAATACTCTAACCACTGAGTTAAGTAGGTAATTTATCACCGCAAAAGAAGACCCATCACCTCGGGGATTATAGATAGAATATAATTTCTAAGCAATACCAATCTGTTAACAGTAAACGGATCAAAGAGTTATCATGTGAGATTAGGAAATATCCATCTTGACAAGAAATTATCTATATGTTAAGATATCTATGACAAGGGCTATAGCTCAGTTAGGTAGAGCACCTCGTTTACACGTGCGCCAATGCTTTTCAAGGGAGCTTATTATGCAATGAACATAGTTGATCTTATTGAAAAATCAATGTCTTACTCCATAGATTCGAGAGAACAATAGCATGACAAATATTTGGTTCGGTCCGAT